TTAACACAATTTCTTTCAAATTCATTAAAATTTCATGGACAGATTCTTGAATACCCACTATGGTGGAATATTCATGTGGTAGTTTCTCAGATTTTGCCCGTGTGATACACGTTCCTTCTAGTTCTCCAAGCAAAATTCGTCGCATCGCAATGCCTATTGTATCAGCTTGACCTATCAGAAGTGGAGACAGAATAAAGCGTCCATAATAACGACGTTTACTGTTTGCTCTTGATTCAACACACTTCCACTGTAGCGTCCGAGTAGATACTGTTACTTTCTCTCGAACCATAATAATCTTATTTAATCATATCATTGAATCATTTCTTTCTCTTGTTTATCGGGCGCTTGAACTATCTTACATTTTTATTTCTACACACGTCTTTTGTTCGGAGGTCTACAGCCATTATGTGGGAAAGGAGTGACATCCTTTACAAAAGTGATTCGTATACGACTGTTTTGAATAGCTCGTAATGCTGTGTCTCTTCCGAGACCTGGACCTTTTATCATGACTTCTGCTCGTTTCATGACTACTGAACTAAGAGCGTGTGATGCTACGGCTTCACCAGCAAATGCCGTCCCTTTTCGTTTAGCCCGTAAGCCACAATTACCGGCAGAGGACGAAGAAAGCACTCGACCCTGTAGATCGGTAACAGTCACAATGATATTATTAAACCCTGCTTGAACATGAATCCGTCCTTTTGGTATTCTACGTATACGCCTACGTAAACGACGACGAGTTCTACGCGAACGAAATGCCAGTATAGCTTTTGCCATATTTTATCATCTCATAAATATGAGTCAGAGATATATGGAGATATCCATTTTCTATCAAAGAAGATCTTATCTTTTCTTTGAATATCGGGTCCTTTCCCGAATCTGATTATCCTTGTCGTTGTTTATGTCTTGGGTTGGAACAAATTATTAGAATTCGGTTCTGCCGGCGTATTAATCGACATTTTTCACAAATTTTACGAACAGAGGCTCTTAGTTTCATATTTTCCGACCCTTAACCTTAATTCTGAATCTACTTCTTGGCAGAAAATAAGTTTCTTGCTATTTTTTATCTCGAATCATATTGAAGGTGAAAGTTGAAAAATACCTAATTTTTGAAATCTTGGTTTTGGCAAAGTTGAGAAATTCTCCGTTCTTTAGTTAAATCATAAGGACTTAGTTCCATTTTGGAGTGATCCCCTGGCCGGATCCTTATTTAAAGGAAGTTGTATCTTTCCCGAAATATAAGCGAGAATTAGATCATTATTATGGAAACGAACCCGAAACAGACTATTGGGAGGGGATTCGTTAATGAAACCTTTCTGAATTCATTTCTAGTTTTCATTGTAAGGAAAACCTCTTTTATTCTGTACCCTATAAAAACGATATATGTCGTTTTCAAAGAGGAGGTCGTAGATGCGACCTGATAGTAGCTAACCTATCCCCTTTCTTTATCCCAACTAGAAAGTTTTGAATTTCATTTGGATATTAAAAGCATTACCAGATATAACACAAACTTTCTCCGCCTATTCTTTCTAATCTAGCCTCTCGGTCTGTCATTATCCCTCGAGAAGTAGAAAGAATTACAATTCCCATCCCGCCTAAAATTTTAGGAATTCGTTGATAGTTAGAATAGATTCGTAGACTAGGTCGACTGATCCGTTTTAAATTGAACGTTTTTCTATAAGGCCGATTCCATTTTAGGGTTAAAACCAAAAAAGATTTGTTGTTTTCGCGATGTTTTCTCACGTTTTCGATAAAACCTTCTCGTAAAAGTATTTTCACAATACTTTCACTGATATTAGTAAATGCGATTCGAACCACTCTTTTTCTAGCCATACCAGCATTTCGGATAGCGGTTAGCATGTCAGCAATAGTATCCTTCCCCATAATGACTTAAAAGTATTAATGTCTCAAAATTTTGATAGAATCAACATGTTTTTCTTGTTTTTTTTGTTTGTTTATGACTATGAATTTTGAAAGGTATATGCACGAGACACAATCTACTACCTGAATATGAATCTATTTCTTTCAAATAGCTTATTCGAACCCTATTATAGAACTAGATTCTGGTTTCATTTTATAAGACTTCTGAAGCTAATGAAATTATTTTAGTCAAATTGAACTGTCGCAATTCCTCTGCAATCGCACCAAAAACTCGAGTTCCTTTTGGATTTCCCTCTTGATCAATGACAACTGCGGCGTTGTCATCATATCGTATTATCATACCGTCGTCGCGTTTGAGTTCTTTACAAGTACGTACAATTACCGCTCTGACCACTTCGGATTTTTCTAAGGACATTTTTGGAACCGCGTCTTTGATCACCGCAACAATAACGTCACCAATCTGAGCATATCGACGATTGCTGGCTCCTATGATTCGAATACACATCAATTCTCGAGCCCCGCTGTTATCTGCTACATTTAAATACGTCTGAGGTTGAATCATATCATTTTTTATTTGTTCGTTAAAATGCAAAGTAAAAGGCGAAGAAAAAATAAATATTGTTTGTCCAAAAAAGGAAACCGGCACCTTCGATTTTTTTTGATCTATTTCTTTTGCGCGAACCGATATGTCTGTCTAATGAATTGAGTTCGTATAGGCATTTTGGACGATGCTATTGCAATAGCCTTTCTGGCTATATTTTCTCGTACTCCGCCAATTTCATAAATTATTCGACCTGGTTTAACAACAGCTACCCAATATTCAGGCTTTCCTTTCCCCGAACCCATACGGGTTTCTGCCGCTTTTACTGTAACCGGTTTGTCTGGAAATATACGTACCCAGACCTTTCCACCGCGGCGCGCATTTCGTGTCATTGCCCGTCGACCTGCTTCTATTTGTCTAGATGTGATCCAAGCCGGTTCAAGTGCCTGAAGAGCAAATTTCCCGAGAAAAATAGATTGACCTCGCAAACATATTCCCTTCATTCTTCCTCTATGTTGTTTACGGAATCTGGTTCTTTTGGGGTTATAGTTGATGGTTGGGTTTGAATTCCATCTCTACTACAGAACCGGACGTGAGACTTTCTTCTCATCCGGCTCCTCGCGAATTAAAGGGATTCAAAAATATTCAAATTGAATAAAAGATCAAAGAGAATTGAAAGTAAGAGATACATGTACTTAATAAGTATACGTAATACACCGAAGTATGCATTTCATTTCTCTAAAATCTATTATGCGTTTCTATCTTGTTTCTATCGATAGCTCAACATATAAAAGAGTCTATTGGTTTTGATAATGTTAAAATGAATCTTTCTTTTGTTTTTTAGCCTTTAATTTCACCGTATTATCCTATTTAATTGACTCAAATTTAGCAATCCAAGAAAATCAATTTTTCGCGGGCGAATATTGACTCTTTCAATTCACTTTTTATTCGGGTCTAGCAATTGTTCAGAACTTTTTCGAATATATGAATTGGGCTCTGGTCCGTTCCGCCATCCAGATCAATGAATCCGTAGAATTCGTTTTCAATAGAATTTTTTCGATCCACAGGTTCCCTCGTTCCCATCTCTTCTTACTTAATGGTTAGGCCTTAATTCTGCAATGGAGCTGGGAATGCCATTTTTCTTGAGTCAATCTTCTCAGTCTTTATTGGCTACACGCTCTGAATTTTTTGTTTTGTTCTATGCAAAAATTCATTTTCTTATGGATGAATCCGGATTGATGCTTTATTACATTGCACTTTTTTATGAGATAATTCATAGACCTTACATATTCGATATTGGAATTAGATATCAACAATAGTCTTTTTCTTTCTTTCTCTCACCCTTCCATTTATCCACACCCTTCCTTTTATTTTCTCTATTTCTATTCACAATTTGGAATCATATTTTTTTTATGCAAAAAGATTTCAGTTGCTACAAGCATATGATTCATCGGTCATATCTTGACTGGTTATTTGGATCCAGATAATGTGAAGTGATGAGTTGGTTATTTTTTCTAGAATTATTAGTTTCTACTTTGGGGCTTTTTTTTATACGAAGCCTAAAAAAACCGACGAGTCGCACACTAAGCATAGCAATTTTATGAAAGATTCAATTGAATTTTTAGGCAACCTTAGAGAATTGAAAATTCGAATTTTTTATTTTCATTTTTTTGATTCACTAGAAAAAGAAGAAATAGGTTTCTCGTTTTTTCTTTTCTCAACGAATAGAAGGGAAGGGAAGGGTTTCTTATTCTCCGTCTATAAATATCCAAATTTTGATGCCTAATACCCCAGAGATCGTTCGAATTGGATAGGAACAATAATCAATTTTAGCTTGAATGGTTTGTAGGGGAACCCTACCGTCTCGGATCCATTCAACCCGCGCGATTTCGTTTCCTCCAATACGTCCTGCAATTTGGACTCGAATTCCTTTTGTATTTGCTTCTTTAGCTAATTCAATCGCCTTTTTCATTGCTTTTCGAAATGAAATTCTCTGCAGTAATTGGCCGGATATAAATTTTGCAAGAATATTAGCATGTCTATAAGGTTCAAAAATTTTTATGAGAGTAAAGTTCAATTTTGGGGCCACATAAATATCTTTACGGGTTTTCAAGTCAAATTTTTTGTTCACAGAAGCAAATTTTTTTTGTAGATTTGGTTGTAAGTTTTTGCTTTCTCGCCGGTAATGTTTGTTGAATACGTCTGCGGGTGCGGGTACTATATAGATTTTCATGGTAGTTACATCAACGTCTTTTTCAATCTCAATACGTATAAGTGCCCTGACGCTGGATGTCATATTTTTTTCTACATAATTCTTGATATAATATCTTATTTTTTCATCTTCTTGTAGCTCTTTAGAATAATTTTTTGGTTCTGCAAACCAAAGTGAATGATGACTTTGGGTTGTACCAAGTCTGAAACCAAGTGGATTTATTTTTTGTCCCATGCTCCCCCATTACTATACATATCATCATATTCCATAGTTAGATACTTATTTTTTGGTTTAGTGATAGGGTTTTTTAACCAGTTCATAAAGTCTTTTTGTACAAAGTCATCGGCATCGACTAAAAAGTTATCGGCATCTAAAAAGACTTTACCTTTCTTTTCAGAGTTATTTAAGGATCTATCTTTCATTACAATAGTTATATGGCAAGTCGGTCTTTTTATCGGATAACTACATCCTCGAGCTCGAAGTTGGAATCTCTTCAGGCTAGTACCCTCGTTGACTTCAGCTTGACTAATGAATAAATTTTCGTTCTTAGAACCGAGAAGGTGACGAGCATTTGCTGCTGCAGACCAAACCAATTTGAAAATGCGCGAACATGCTCCATAAGGCATGAATTTTAATAAAAAAAGTGTCGTCAGGTAAGAACGGCCCCGAATTTGGTCAATGACTCTTCTCGCTTTGTGAGCAGACATAGATATATTTTGACCTAAAGCGTATACTTCTGTTTTTTTCTTCTGGAACATAAAGGTCTCCTCTTACTAATCAATTCTAAGTACCTATAATATTATTAACTCTTCTTACCGACGAGATTTAGTATCATTTTTCGGACGTTCTCGAAAATTGAAAGTAGGTGCAAATTCTCCCAATTTGTGGCCTATCATCTCATTATTGATATAAATAGGTAAGTGTTCCTTTCCATTATGGATAGAAATAGTATGTCCGATCATTATTGGTATGATGGTAGATGCCCGGGACCAGGTTTTGATTGTTTCTTTTTCTGTTTTTGTGTTAATCTTATTAATTTTTTTTAATAAATGATTTGCTACAAATCTCTTTTTTTCTTTTTGTGCAGGTGTCACAGCTTGCTCCTATTTTTTTGCAAAGACAAAGACGAAGAAAGAAATTCTATTTTCTCTCCTATTTACTACGTCGACGAAGAATCAAATTTTCACTATATTTTTTTCTTTTTCTAGTTCTTCTTCCAAGTGCAGGATAACCCCAAGGGGTTGTGGGTTTTTTTTTACCAATAGGGGCCCTTCCTTCACCACCCCCATGGGGATGGTCTACAGGGTTCATAACTACTCCTCTTACTCTAGGGCGCTTACCTAGCCAACGCTTAGATCCGGCTCTACCCAAACTTGTCTGTTTCACACCAAGATTCCCCACTTGTCCGACTGTTGCTGAGCATTTTTTGGATATTAAACGGACCTCCCCAGAAGGTAATTTTAATGTGGCCGATTTCCCCTCGTTTGCAATCAGTTTGGCGACAGCACCCCCTGCTCTAGCTAGTTGTCCACCCTTTCCAATTGCGATTTCTATGTTATGTATGGCCGTTCCTACTGGCATATTGGTTGAAGTAGATTCGTCTTTTTGATCAATCAAAACCCCTTCCCAAACTGTACAAGCTTCTTCCAAAGCATACGGCTTTCTGGATGTAGATGATGATATGTATAGAGATAGATCTTATATATTTCGCACAATGAAGTACCACACGAGTCGATATATAGGAGTCAAAATCCGCCGAATCACTCATGTTATGATCTTCTACATCCTAGGTCTTTCCCTTCCGTCATCTGGCTTATGTTCTTCATGTAGCATTCAGACCGAATGACTCTATGAAATTACGTCGATACTTCCACATAGTATGGGTAACGTAGGAGACAGCTCTATTTTTCCCCGGGGAATCTTTAGAATTACCACTGCTTAGCTTTCAATTCGTCTCTGACCATCAAATGAAATGTGAATAACTCGTCCTCTTCTCTTTGAAAGAAGGGGCGCTTCCGGTTCTATCGGTGCTTGAAACAATTTTGTCTTCTCCATATTACTATATCTCTAAAGTCAATAATTGTATATGAGGAACTACTGAACTCAATCACTTGCTGCCGTTACTCTTCAGTTTTCTGTTGAGGTCTATCCTCTAGAGGTACTCAAATTGGATCAGTGATTGATTTCTAGGTTTCGTCGTAAACCTAATTGGTTACTTCCAATTACGTAAATCAATAGTTCAAACCGCACTCAAAGGTAGGGCATTTCCCATTTTTATAGGAACTTCTGTACCAGAAACAATGGTATCTCCAATTATAGCCCCTCTGGGATGTAAAATATATCTCTTCTCACCATCCCCATAGTGTATGAGACAAATGTATGCATTTCGATTCGGGTCGTATTCTATGGTTATGATTCTACCATATATGTCTTTTACATTGCGTTGAAAATCTATTGTACGATATTCACGCTTATGACCTCCCCCTCTATGCCCTGCGGTAATGATTCCTCGGGCATTACGACCGTTACCACAAAGATGCGGTCCATAGATTAAATTCGTTCCTGGAATGCGTCCATTGCGTGTGCGCGGGGTAGAAGTTTTGTATAAATGTATTGCCATGCTATTAAGTATTTTGATTTCCGTTCTTTTCTTTCTAAGAGGTGGAATAGAATAACTCGGTTGACCGAGAAAAAATGTAAGACTGGCCCAACAGTTCATCACGGAAGAAAGGACTCACTAAGCCGGGATCACTAATTAAGACTCATTGAATATTTCAAAAAATATATATATGCGCGGCTCAAATCAAAAGAATCGACTTAGAAAAAAATATCTACAACTGCCCTATCCACGATTTCGAGTAATAGCCAAAAAGATTTGGTTATTGAAATATTGAAATCGACTTAGAAAAAAATATCTACAACTGCCCTATCCACGATTTCGAGTAATAGCCAAAAAGATTTGGTTATTGAAATAGAGAATAAAAAAAAGGAAAGCGATCTAAAAGATCTTTTTCCTAAAATTCCCCTTTGGTCCACTTATATCTATCTCTCCCTTTATCAAGGGATATTTCATGAATCTAATGAATATTTCATGAATATTTTTTTAGGGGGTTGACCCATCCGAATATGAAATATGAATAGTGATAATTTGATCACGAATTCTTGTCGTATATGTCTACCGCGTAGAATTAAAGCAAAAAGGGAATGCTCTAGAGAATGATTTCCTTTTCAGTTGATTTTATTCACTGATTGGCCAAAAAAAAATTGATAATGAATTAGAAATTCAATGAACTTTGAACTTTGATTAATCACTTTCTATGCAATGATTCTGCCTAATCAATTTATCCTTTTCTATTGTATCCAGGCAGGATAATGATAAAGAAAGGTGAAGGGAAAGAAGAATTTTCAAAAACGGGATTTCTCAAAATGGCTAAAAAATGGGCTGGTTCGGAGAGGGGAGTCTATCTATCTAATTGAATGGCTCTAAGTCAACTCTTGTAACTCTTTCGACGAATGATTATGAAGTCCGATTGACTCTAAGATGGCTAAATCGTTGCTTTACATTAGTAAAGAAATACGCTATAGTAGCTAGAAAGAAATACGTGTATATGCTATAGTAGCTAGTTAGATACGAAATCAAGATCTATCTAATGTGACTTACGAATTTCAATTTGTGCGTAGATCCCAATAGATCTCATCTGGGACTATGAATTGAATGAATAAACGGATGAAATCAATCAAAAGATGTAAGAATTCAAAGAATGGGTCGGAACAAAGAAAGGTAAGAACGAGAGTTGTATGGATTTACAACGACTCTCTCGATAGAAAGTCAAAAATAGACTTTTAAGTAGTTTTGATGATTCAATACTATTTTTATTTGAATTCGAAGTTCGTCGTTATTTCAGATGGCTGAATCGTAGCAATGGAAGAATTAAGTCATAATTCATTGGTTAGGTGTATCATTAACTCTTTCTTTTTTTGGTCCGAGGAACTTCTAATGAATCCACTGATTTCTGCCGCTTCCGTTATTGCTGCTGGATTGGCTGTAGGGCTTGCTTCTATTGGACCTGGAATTGGTCAAGGTACTGCTGCGGGCCAAGCTGTCGAAGGTATCGCGAGACAGCCCGAGGCGGAGGGAAAAATACGAGGTACTTTATTACTGAGTCTAGCTTTTATGGAAGCTTTAACAATTTATGGCTTGGTTGTAGCATTAGCACTTTTATTTGCGAATCCTTTTGTTTAATCTTCGAAATTTGCATTTTTTTGCATTTTTGATTGCCTTTTCCTTGTGCTTTGCTTTTTCGAATTAGATCAAAATTTCATTCCTATAATTCCTTATTCATTCATAAAAGAACCCGGGGTAAGGGCTGATTGTCGGATGAGGAATTAGCATGCCGCCTCGCTTTCAGCCTTTCCTTTCAGGCCCTTTTTAGAAAGGGTTACAACAAAGAGGGTCATTCCCAATTTTTTTGAAAATAGATTTGATTTTTGAATCGATTAAGAAATCGGAAGAAATGGGAAAATCAGGATGATTATCCTATTGATTCTTCGCGTCATAAGACTCAGTACTCAACCAAGATCCGACCCTATCTATAAAAGAAAAGGGGGAAGTGATACAAAAAGAACTCGGTTCGGTTTTTTAGTCTATCTATAAGAGGAGATCATATGAACAATGGAACCGATTCTTTCTTTTCTTTGGACCGCTGGCCATCCGCCGGGAGTTTCGGGTTCAATACCGATATTTTAGCAACAAATCCAATAAATCTAAGTGTAGTGATTGGGGTATTGATCTTTTTTGGAAAGGGAGTGTGTGCGAGTTGTTTATTTCAAGAATAGGCAGGATCCAACCAGCTGTACTTTTTCCATTCTAATTAGGAATGAAAGGTGCATGAGCTTGCGAATTCCTTCTAAATAAATAAAGAAATTATATGTAAGAACCATAGCATTTCGTAATTCATTGGGAAATAGACTTTGATTCTCTATTAACCAATAATGTGGGAACGTTAACATGGTTAAAGCTAAATCGTTTGAAGTCCAGACGCCGCATGGTACTCTTTCTACCACTCTGTTAATATATATATGTTACTATTAATCTACAGATGGTTTCAAAAAAATCATTTTATCGATATAGAACACTCGTCTCGATAAAATGATTTGAACTACTTTTTGGATTTGATTCCTTTTTTAGACAATGCTGAATGGACAACCTATGTATTATTGTGTCTTGTTTAAAGTAAGAAAACTTTTTGGATGGAAAAAAGAAACTCAAAATAAACAACCTTGATGACAATTACATATTTTTGTTTGGTCAGAAGAGTCCTCCGAATATTTGTGTCTGGGTTGGATTAGTAATTCCTTTTGATCTTTTG